TTCCGTATGCATCCTTTTCCGGCCGTGTCCCTGATACGAGACTAGTGCTACTCCCTTGCCGATCAGACTATTCTCCGATCGGCGAATCGTCTTCTATCCTAACCCCCTCTTATCAAGCAGGGGATTTGTCGAAAACAACCTATCTGCCCACTTGCTTGAAGCTCTCTTCCCGTGTCGATTTTGGGCTATGCGAAATGGACAAAATCGGCTTCATCTAATGCTTGCTGGCTAGCGCTATAGGGAAAAAACCTCTCTTCTTTTGAGAAGAGCTTGCGCACTACAAAACTTCTGTCTACCTACGTTTGCTGGTTCTGAAAGAAAGTACTCGCCTTATCAAAGTCAGGAGAGGGAATAGAAATGCAACGACTTTCTCATAGTAGCTGATTGACTCATAGCTGTCAGTACGACTAGCAGCTTTCTGAATGTGAGTTTTTTATAAAGGACATTGTTGATTCCAGCCGAGAAGACCAGGAAAAGGAGATATATAAAATATGGAAAAGAAAATAGTGTCGTTTGTCATTGACATGGGGCTGCCTCTGGCAATCTCTCTTTTGCTCATGTTTCGTGTCGGCCGTATGCGGGGTCTCACGATGGAGAATTCTCGCGAGCGAGTAGCCGATGAAGCCTTTGATATAATGAAGGCGAAAATAGATGACGAACTGGAACGCTTGCTCACTGAAGCGCTTCCCGTTTTCCTCGGGGAGTTACCGTCCAGGATGTCGCTGCAAGGATGAATGATGACAGAGTGGCAGTTTTTGACGGATTTATGGAATGATCTGGTCACTAATGGAATACAAAGTCATACCTTGAAGCTGGCGCTGGACATACTATCAGCATTGAGCTGATCTAATGAAAGAGAGCTATTACCATTCATTAACCAATTACATAACCAATGTGACCTATTACCTTTGACCAATGTCACTAATTAATTAACCTATTAACTTTGACCTATTGACTGACACCTATAACTACTGTACTCCTATAACTACTGCAAGGGAAGTACCGCTCCGTGGGCTACTGCTATTACCAATTAACTGAGCTAGGAAGTCACAGGCAAGCTGGTACCAAGCAAGTACCAGGAAAGGAGGGATACCAAGCAAGTCACTCACTAAGCTGGGAAGGAAGGAAGTCAAGCAAGTACAAGGCAAGGAGAAAGGAACTCTTGCAAAGCATTCCAATCGATGTTTGGGTGACCTCCGCCCTCAACCCCGCCGACTTCCAGTTCCTCGCTATCCAATTGCAGTTCTCTTGTAGGCAGTGTCAGAAAAAAGGGTTGGAGTCATAAGAGTTGGAGATCCCGTGCCAGTTGCAGTTTGCTTCTAGGCAGTTGAAGTTGGAGTTCCATTCCCTTCTATGGCGGGCAAGGATTTTCCCTTCCAGCGAGTTTCTTTTTTTCTGTCTTCCGCCTCCGAGCGATAAAAAGTTGTAGTTCCAATTGGCTTACATCCAGCGAAAATGATTTTGTCGTCTTCTCTCCTCCTGTTACCTCTTATTTTTGAAAAGCTTGACCGCAGTCCCTGGCTCGTCAGATTGAACCAGTGATTTCATTTCTTTCATTGTGAAAGTAGGCAAGGAAAGCAACGCTTGAAGAAAGAATATACTGAAATTCAAGTGAGCCAATTGCAATGGTAAGGTACGTCCATGGAGTATAATATAAGTGGAAATTTGAGTTGCTTTCGATGTCGATCTATTTCTTCTGCTTTTTCTTTTCATTCTTCCTTATCGCGAGTTCAAGCTAGGGCGAAAGAGCGGGAGCACACTGAATCTGTGAGTTCTCCAACTATTCTTTCAATAGTATCATATTGACTTTCATCAAATTGCGCCTGCCGCAGAAATAAGGTAATCTCTTTGCTGCCTTCGCAGAGGTTTTCTGCAGGTTTCTTTTGGCTTTGGTTTGAGATCCAGTGCAAGTTTCTATTGATCAAATTGGTATTGAAGCTGGAGTACCAAAAGCAGGGATAGGAGATTCGTTGTTCCGGCGAGGTCGAGTTCTCTGCCAGTCCTGATTCCTTCCATGAAATCGTAAGCTCTTTTTGAAACCATCGAGTGAGCGGCTAGGGATCGATCTTAGGGAAGCTAGTCTAAAGACCTCCATACTTCTTTTTTTTTGAAGTGTAGCCCCGAGATTGATTTTCTTTTCTTTCTCCATGTTATCAAGCAGAAGTCTTTCACGCAAGTTAGTTTGAAAGAAGTGAAGTGCCTAATATTATATTATTTAGTAGGGAATACGTTCCGTACGAGCAGTCCAGCCGATCGAATAAAGTTCCAGTCCTTATATCTATTGAGATTTTCCCAGTAACCATAGTAGGAGTGTCCCTAACAGTACTTCCTTAGGATGTGTATTTCAAGTTCTTCTCTATGCGAGCTCCCTTGAATACATTTACTGTAAAATTCTCTTACTAGGAAGAACTGTTTTTTTTCTTAAGGTATTGGCAATATCCCCAGTGAGCAGAAAGGTAAGCGAGCGGGTAAGTTGATTTCCACTTTCAAGCGCAGTCTC